GTTAAACCCCCCATAAGAACCATATTTTGACTTTTATCTGGTGAAAATCCAACAATGGATTCCATTGAATGAATAATGGATCCAGATCCTAAAAACAATAAAGCTTTCGAATAGGCATGAGTGATCAAATGGAATAAAGCAGCCCTATAAGAACCTATACCCAGAGCTAATATAATATAACCCAATTGAGACATGGTAGAATAAGCTAAACTTCTTTTAATATCTCTTTGAGCAAGAGCCAAAGTAGCTCCTAATAATACTGTTACTACACCTATTAAGGAAATAAGATTCATTATGTAAGGTATGACTATGAAAAGAGGAAGAAGACGAGCTACAAGAAAAATTCCTGCTGCTACCATAGTAGCAGCATGTATAAGAGCCGAAATGGGAGTGGGTCCTTCCATAGCATCAGGTAACCATATGTGAAGGGGAAATTGTGCAGATTTGGCAACTGCGCCGAGGAATAAAAAAGAAGAACAAAGAGTAATAAATAAAGAATTTACTCCATTATTATTAATTAATTTAGTAACTATTTCGAACAAATCTCGAAATTCTAAACTACCCGTTATCCAATAAAATCCTAAAATTCCTAATAATAAACCAAAATCCCCTATACGATTGGTTACAAAAGCTTTTTGGCAAGCACTTGCTGCAATTGGTCGTGTGAACCAAAAACCTATTAATAAATAGGAACACATTCCTACAAGTTCCCAAAAAATATAAATTTGTATTAAATTAGAACTAGTAACTAATCCCAACATGGAAGTATTGAAAAAACTCATATAAGCAAAAAATCTCAAATATCCTCGATCATGAGACATATAATTATCACTATAAATAAGAACCATGATTCCAACAGTAGTAATTAATATTGGCATAATAGAAGTAAGCGGATCAATCAAGTGTCCGAACTCTAAAGAAAAATCATTATTGACAGTCCAAGACCATAGATATTGATAGATAAAATTTCCTTTTATTTGCTGAATAGAAAGATTAACAGAAAATACCATAGCTATAGTTAGCATCAAAACACTCGGAAAAGCCCACATACGTCGAATATTTTTTGTTGCTGCAGGAATAAGTAGAAGTCCAAATCCTATTAACATAGTAATAGGAAATGGAAGAAAAGGTATTATCCATGCATATTTATATGTATGTTCCATAAAAAACACAAATTTTAGTTTTTTTCTTATAATTGTTTCCGATTCACCAATTTTTATTGCTTTTGAAGAAAACAATAAAAAAATAAAAAAAAAAAGATATTAAACCTTAAATATTCTTATTTTACATTTTTCTTACCTTTTTCGGATATTTCAAAAATTTGAAAAAGGTATAAATTGTTGCTTAAATGCTTTGTCCAAATAGCTCGATATAGAGTCATTTTTTAGTTATTAATTTTTTAACTAAACATTTTTGAATTTTTGAAGTAGAAAAAATTTTGCCACTAAACTAGAATTACTAAACATTTTTGAATTTTTGAAGTAGAAAAAATTTTGCCACTAAACTAGAATTGTATTATAGTAATATATAACCATATCATATACTATAGTAAGCAAAGAAAAAGTAAGAAAAGTAAGCAAAAATAACTATACCAATATCAGTAGAATATGGATATGGATATATAGTTTGCATCAATAAATCAACTACTTCTTCTGGTAATTTTTTTTTTATTACCTAATTTCTATTTTTTATGAAATTGATTGATTGGATTGAAATCCAATAAGATAAGAAAATATCAGAAATCTTATAAAAATCCTTACTTCTTATATTCTAGAACTTAATAAAAAAAAACGTAAAATGAAAGTTCCTTTTCTTAGCTAACGGAATGTCTTGTTTAACATATTAACTACTAAAAAATTCCTTTTAATATTTTGCTTTCTTTTCTTCTATTTTTTCCTAGTTTATTATATATGTAACACACATGTATATATGTATATATAAACAATATATTTGTATTGTTAAAAAAAAAAAAAGATTATCGACGAAATTAAATATAATATAAAAAATGACTAAAACTAAAAAAAAAAAAAAACGATCCATATTGATCAATACATGTCTTTCACATACAACAATAAAAAGGAAGAACTCTTTTTTTTATGGCAGTTCCAAAAAAACGTACTTCTATATCAAAAAAACGTATTCGTAGAAATATTTGGAAGAAAAAGGGAAATTTAGTTGCAATAAAAGCCTTTTCTTTAGCAAAGTCAATTTCTACGGGAAATTCGAAAATCTTGGAATAATTTGAATTCCATGATTTAAAGAACTTTTCTATATATGGAATATGCAAATTTTTCATTAACTTATTTATTTATTTACCTCCTCAAGATTAGTTAGAACTAGCAGCTATTTTATGTCGCATATTAACTTATCTGTCTGCTAGTTTGGTTCTAAGTATTATTTTATTTCTTTTCCATTAGGAAAAGAAATAAAATGTAATTATAATGAATATTAAAACTGTTTTATTATATGTCTATCTCAAGATCAAATGAAATTTGTTTTGTTTACTAATTTTGATTCTATAATTTTAATTATGTACATAACAAACAAGAAATATTAATATAATTACACTAAATACATTAAAAAGTAGACTAAAAACAAGATTTTTCGAAAACGAGTCTTTTAATTTCTAATTTAATTTATTAAATTTAGTAATTAAATTTTCATATGCATAAAATCATCCTATTTATTTAATTTATATTTTTTTTTTATAAAAAAGGATCTTTCTAAGTTTTCTAAGTGTTATTAAAAATGAAAAGAATACTTTAGTTTAAACAAAAGAGTTTAAACTAAAGTATTCTTATTCATCTATTTCCTAAAGAATAACTATATCGGATTCTAGAATCTACATCTAGACGATTCAACATGAATTGACTATTATTATTTCAAGTAAGCCGCTATGGTGAAATTGGTAGACACGCTGCTCTTAGGAAGCAGTGCTAGAGCATCTCGGTTCGAGTCCGAGTGGCGGCATACTCTAAAAGAGATAGAATGGATCTTATAATGTATTTAATTCCCGATTTCAATTCTGTAATGAGACCCTTTTTATGTATGATATTTGCGACTTTAGAACATATATTAACTCATCTCTCTTTTTCGATCGTTTCAATTGTGATTGCGATTCATTTGATGATTCTATCAGTTCACGAAATCATCGGATTACGCCATTCGTCGGAAAAAGGAATGTTAGCTACTTTTTTTTCTCTAACAGGATTATTAGTTATTCGTTGGATTTCTTCGAGACATTTTCCATTAAGTAATTTATACGAGTCATTGATCTTCCTTTCGTGGAGTTTTTCCATTATTCATATGGTTTACAAACTATGGAATCATAAAAATGATTTAAGCACAATAACCGCGCCAAGTGCCATTTTTACTCAAGGTTTCGCTACATCTGGTCTTTCAAGTAAAATGCATCAATCAGCAATATTAGTACCTGCTCTACAATCTCAGTGGTTAATGATGCATGTAAGTATGATGTTATTGAGCTATGCGGCTCTTTTATGTGGTTCGTTATTATCAGTTGCTTTTTTAGTCATTACATTTCGAAAAAACATCGATATTTTTTTTAGAAGCAAAAATTTATTAATATTAATTAAGTCATTTTTCTTTAGGAAGATCGAATACTTGAACGAAAAAAGAAGTGTTGTTAAAAGCACTTCTTTTCTTTCATTTCCAAATTATTATAAATATCAATTAATTCAGCGTTTAGATTATTGGAGTTATCGTGTTATTAGTTTAGGGTTTACCTTTTTAACCATAGGTATTCTTTCTGGAGCAGTATGGGCTAACGAAGCATGGGGGTCTTATTGGAATTGGGACCCCAAGGAAACTTGGGCATTTATTACTTGGACCGTATTTGCAATTTATTCACATACTAGAACAAATCAAAGTTTGCACGGTACGAATTCGGCACTTGTAGCTTCTATAGGATTTCTTATAATTTGGATATGCTATTTTGGGATTAATCTATTAGGAATAGGTCTACATAGTTATGGTTCATTCATATAAAATCTAATTAAATTGTAGAAATTCCATGCAGAATAAGTAAGACATATATAACGAAAATTTGTGTGAGTTTTTAAGAACTGTTTGAATCTTAATTCAAACAGTTCTTAAAAACTTGGGATACATCTTTCTAATTCACTTTATTATTTTTTTTTTTTCGTTGTACAGCGAATTGAAAATTATAAGACTTTCTATCTCATTAAGAAAAAAAACTATCTATGAAAATAATTAGATAGGATAGCTTGTATCTTGTCAACTGATAAAGAAAGAACGAAATCAGGATAAATCCCAATTCCTATTACGGGTAAAAGGATACAGATTGAAACAAATAGTTCTCGTGGTCCAGAATCCACGAAATTTGAGTTTAGAACATTGAAAAAATTGTATCCATAGAACATTTGCCGTAACATGGATAACAAATAAATAGGAGTTAATATCATTCCAATTGCCATTACAAGGGTAATTAATATTTTTGGCATTAAAAGATATTTTGGACTGGTAATTAGTCCCAAAAATACTACTAATTCCGCAACAAAACCACTCATTCCCGGCAATGCAAGAGAAGCCATCGAGAAACTACTAAACATGGTAAATATTTTTGGCATTGGAATGGCTATTCCCCCCATTTCATCGAGATAAACAAGACGTATTCTATCACAACTCATTCCTACCAAGAAAAAAAGTGCAGCACCAATAAATCCATGAGATAGTATTTGTAAAACGGCTCCGTTGAGTCCCATGTTGGTTAGAGAACCAATTCCTATAATTGTGAAACCCATGTGCGATACAGAAGAATAGGCTATTCTTTTTTTTTGATTGCGTTGACCAAGCGAGGTTGAAGCTGCATAAATTATTTGGATTGCCCCCACTATCACTAACCAGGGAGAAAATATAGAGTGAGCATGTGGTAATAATTCCATATTGATACGAATCAATCCATATGCTCCCATTTTTAATAAGATTCCCGCTAGAAGCATACATGTACTGTAATGTGCTTCTCCATGGGTATCTGGTAACCATGTATGTAGGGGTATAATCGGTGATTTGACAGCATAAGCAATAAGGAAGCCCAAATAGAATATTATTTCTAATGTCACAGGATATGACTGATTAGCTAATCTGTCAAAATCCAATGTCGGTTCATTGGAACCATATAAACCCATACTTAGAACTCCTATTAAGAGAAAAATAGAACCCCCCGCAGTGTACAAAATAAACTTTGTAGCCGAGTACAAACGTTTCTTTCCTCCCCACATAGATAAAAGTAAGTAAACAGGAATTAATTCTAACTCCCACATGATAAAAAAAAGTAAAAGATCTCTAGAAGAAAATAATCCTATTTGACCACTGTACATTGCTAACATCAGGAAATAGAATAATCGTGAATTTCGAGTAACAGGCCAAGCTGCTAAAGTAGCTAAAGTAGTGATAAATCCTGTTAGTAAAATAGGTCCTATGGAAAGTCCGTCGATTCCCAGTCTCCAGTGAAAATTGAAAACATTTATCCATTTAGCATCCTCTTCTAATTGAATTAATGGATCGTCCAATTGGAAATGATAACAGAAGACATAGGTTGTTATAAGGAGTTCTAATAAACAAATACATATTGTATACCACCTAAATACCTTATTCCCTTTATGAGGGAGAAAGAAAATTGAGGAACCCGCGAATATTGGCAAAACTACAAGTATTGTTAACCAAGGGAAATAACTCATGATAAAGACAAGATGCGTTTTGACCAAAAAGCCCGTGCTCAAAAGAATATATTTTCTTGAGCACGGGCTTTTGTCGGTAAAAAGGAATCAAATGATTCAAGTGGAATTTATTATAACGTATCAATAAGATAGACCCATGCTGCGAGTTGTTTCATGCCATAAATAAACACGGACACTCAAAAAATCTGTTGGACAGGCAGATTCACATCTTTTACAACCTACACAGTCTTCCGTTCTTGGCGCGGAAGCAATTTGCTTAGCTTTACATCCGTCCCAAGGTATCATTTCCAATACATCTGTGGGGCAGGCTCGTACACATTGAGTGCACCCTATACATGTATCATAAATTTTTACTGAATGTGACATTGGGTCTATAAATTCCAGTTTTGAACATAAAAAATTTTCGATCTGGTAAAGTAAAAAAAAATAAAAAATTTATAATTATATAATTTATTATATATTTATATTTTCTTTATATATAGAAACCAGATGAATCAATGATTTATCAAAAAAAATCTTAAGAATCAAAATTTTTATAAATCTGTTCATCAGAAGGGACCAAGAGACTTTGATTTATCTTTCAACAACCATGATCATATGTATAGTAATATTTCAATATATATTTATATTCCATGATCATATGTATAGTAATATTTCAATATATATTTATATTGAAATATTACTATACATATTAGTATTATTTGTAAATAAATATATAAAAGACACTGAAATGATATTTTATAGAAAGTTTTTTCTACAATTTCTATATATATATATATTCTCTTTATATGTATTTATATTATAGTTATGGCTAATTTTTCAACAAACTTGATTGATTAATACGAGTTGATTTTCTGTTACGATAGATCGACGAAACAATAGCTAGCCCAATAGCAGCTTCCGCCGCTGCAATCGCTATAATAAAGATTGAGAAAATCTCGCCTTTTAATTGGCGACTATCAAATATATCAGAAAATAGTACGAGATTAATATTAACCGAATTTAGTATAAGTTCAAGACACATAAGTGCTCTAACCATGTTTCGACTTGTGATCAATCCATAGATACCGATTGCAAATAAATAGACACTCAAAAAAAGTACATGTTCGAACATCATTGACTAACTCCTAATCAACCTCGATTCGTTTCAATATGAACAAAAATTCAACCAAGTTGATTGACTAGAATCGAGCCATTACATAAAAAAGGGAATATTGACAGTAGATTAAACTAAAAACGTTTTTAATTCTAATTCTTTATTATTGACGAGCCATAGTAATTGCGCCTATCAAAGAAACTAAAAGAATTATAGAAATTAGTTCAAAGGGAAGATAAAAATCTGTTGATAAATGAATTCCAATTTGTTGAACGTTGTTTATAAAGTCTTGCTCTATAATCTGATTTGATCTTGTAGTCCAAATAATTCCGTACCATGATGTATCTGCAATAGTAGTAATTAGTGAAAAAAGAATACTTATACAAACCAGTGAAGTGACGCCATCTCCAATAGTCCAAGGATAGGAATCGTTAGAATATTCCGAACCATTCACGAACATAATAGCAAATATGATTAAGACATTTATGGCTCCCACATAAATAAGAAGCTGGGCCGCAGCTACAAAAAAGGAGTTTGATGAAATATAGAATAAGGATATACAAACAAGAACCCATCCCAACGAAAAGGCGGAATAAATTGGATTAGTAAACAATACTACTCCTAGACCTCCTAATATAAGAAATAATCCCAGAAATACTACAAGTATATCATGTATTGGTCCAGGTAAATCCATTATGTATAAGAGAAAAATCAGTCAAAATGTTTCATGACCTTACTAAATAGTCCAGGAAAGAGAGGGGTGTTCCCCTTATTTTTTTTTCTTATATATGATGAGTTTTTAATGCAATTAAATCTTAATATGGATGGATTACTGTGGATATAGATAAAGTTATTAAAATTATCGGCTAATCTTTTCTTTTTTCTTTTAGAGATTCTAATTTTTTAATATTTTAAAATAATTAAGAAAACACATATTCATAGTTTAAATCAAAGAGTGATTCTCAATAATCAATAGTTAATAAGATAAGTTTATTAGGTTCTCATAAAAAAAAAAAAAGAAGACTTGTTTCTGTTTATCTTTATATAAAAAAATATTAGTAATCAGTAATCGTTCTTGAATCAAGGGGTTTATCTTTATCCATTTTGATTTGACTGGAATTCATAATTGTTTGAATTGTGTAATCTCCAATTACTGACATTGGTAACCGACCTAATGCAATTTGATTATAATTTAATTCGTGACGATCATAAGTTGAAAGTTCATATTCTTCAGTCATCGATAAACAGTTTGTTGGACAATACTCGACACAATTACCACAAAATATACAGACTCCAAAATCAATACTATAATTAAACAATTGTTTCTTTTTAATCTCTCTTTTAAACCTCCAATCAACAACGGGTAGATCTATGGGACATACACGAACACATACCTCACAAGCAATACATTTATCAAATTCAAAATGAATTCGACCGCGGAAACGTTCTGATGTGATCGATTTTTCATAAGGATATTGAATAGTTACAGGTAAACGATTTGTATGGGATAGGGTAATTATGAAACTTTGACCAATGTATCTTGCCGCCCGTATTGTTTGTTGACCAAAATTTATAAACCCGGTCACCATAGGGAACATATTGTAGATCTCCGTGAATAATTTGATGTTTCTTTCTCTTATTTAAGATCAGTTATGAATGGAGAATATCGTTATCTTATTCTATTCTTTATAGGTAAATAAATTGGGAAGAAGTTGTCAATAATAGATTACCCAGAGAAATAGGTAAAAGAAATTTCCATCCAAAATTTAAAAGTTGGTCCATTCTCAGTCTAGGTAAAGTCCATCTTGCTGCGATAGGAATGAACAAAAACAAATAAGCTTTCGCTAATGTAATAAATATACCAATTGTTATTCCAAAAACTTCTGTCATTTTTTTTATTCCTAAAAATTCAGGAATAGATATATACGGAATAGAGAAATTCCACCCGCCTAAGTAAAGAACTGTTATAAATAATGAAGAAACTAATAAATTTAGGTAAGAAGCAAGATAAAATAGAGCATATTTAATACCCGAATATTCTGTTTGATAACCTGCTACTAATTCCTCCTCTGCTTCTGGTAAATCAAAAGGTAATCTCTCACATTCTGCTAGAGAAGAAATTAGAAAAACAACAAACCCTATAGGCTGACGCCACAGATTCCACCCCCAAAAACCATATTTTGACTGTGACTCAACTATATCAACTGTACTTGAACTGTTAGATAATCATAGTCGATAATAACATTACTGTTCATATCGCTATTTCAAAACCGTACATGAGACCTCAGCTTCATACGGCTCCTCTATGGTCACAAATAAATGTAAGTACTTGTTTGGTATTATTGTAATTTTTAGATTCTAATTCTAATACTGGGAAGTCCAAAATTAGACCAACGAAATTCAGTCTGCTAGAATAAAAAAGCGCTTCCGAATTGATCTTTTCCATTAAAATTAAAATTTCTCTTTATTCGGCAATAACTTAATCCTTAAATAAAATACTCGTTATATCAATAAATTAGGTTTTATCAATAACTCTAAAGAAAGAATTGATCATAAATTCCAAATTTATGATTAAGAATTCCATGTATGTATATAGTAGATATGAATATTGAATGGGGAAGATAAATAAGAAATAAATATCCTGTATCGTATTTTTTTGTTTCATTTGTCCCATTCAATATTATATTTTACATTCTATTTCTTTTGCTCCTGTCCTATTCTTCTTTCTCAGAGGAGAGGAGGTACTCTGAAAAAAAAAAGTATAAGGATTAATTCGTTTTTTATAGTCATTTCTTTAATCAGTGAATAGGAGCATACTCGAGATCGGAATCGTGGAGAAGTACTACTTGGTCATTTCTACCAACTTAAAGTCCTCATTATGATTCGTTTTATCCAAAGCTTTATGCAAAAAAATCCTTTTTTTATCTTAAATTATCTCCATTACTAATCTTTTGTGTACCTTGGTGTTCCTAACTGTCCACTGATTTTTTATTGATCTCCAGTATGGTAATAAATACAAGACAGTAGTAGAAACCCCATACGGGTGATCTTTTGTACCCGCTTCAAGATATGTGGTCAAAGAATCTTAACCTTGGGGTAAACAGTTTATACTGCTTATGTTTCTATTCTCGTACATAGGGAATGAAATTTAATCCTCTTACTGCAAATTTATAAGCAGTTTGCTTTTACTCATCTAACTATCTAGCTTAATTCATCAACCCTAATGATAAATAAAAAAAGAAAATATCCATTGAATATAATTTATTCAATTTCTTTATTCTATTTCTAGTTCTAGAAAAGAGGGAAAATAATAATGTTCCGCCGAATCACACGTAGAGATATTGATAACACACATAGAGTTAATGGTATTTCATAACTGATAGATTGAGCAGCCGCCCGTAGACCACCTGAAAAAGAATATTTATTATTCGACCCATATCCTGACATAAGAAGTCCAATAGGGGCAATACTTGAAATTGAGATCCATAAAAAAACGCCTATACTAAGATCGGATAAAACAAGGTGATATCCAAAAGGAATTACTAAATAACTTAGTAGAACAGATATGACCGCTATAGACGGCCCCGCGCTGAACAAACGAATATCTCCTCTAGATGGGAGGAGATCTTCTTTAAAAACTAATTTGGTTCCATCTGCTATAGCTTGAAGAATTCCCAATGGACCGGCATATTCAGGCCCAATGCGTTGTTGTAGTGCTGCAGATATTTCTCTTTCTAACCACACAATTACTAGTACCCCTATTGTTATTCCCAATATAAGGGTGAAAATAAGAACAAAGATCCATATGAGTCCATAGACTTCTTTTAAAGATTCCACTCTAGAAAAAGAATTTATAGCTTGTATTTCCGTTTCTGTCATATCAATTATCATTTCAACGATCAACTTCTCCCATAATGATATCTATACTACCTAATATCGTCATGATATCTGCCAATTTCATTCTTTTAACTAGTTGAGGGAGAATTTGCAAATTGATAAAACCGGGTGGACGAATTTTCCATCTCCAAGGGAAAACACTACTATCTCCTATCAAATAAATTCCTAATTCTCCTTTTGGGGCTTCTACTCTCACATAAAGTTCTTGCTTCGACAATTCAAAATTGGGTGAAAGTTTTTTAGTAATAAATCTATATTCAAAATTATTCCATTCGGAATTTTTTGCTTTATCAAAACGTCGGACTTCTAAATTCTCATAAGGTCCTCCAGGAATTCCTTCTAGAGCCTGTTGAATAATTTTTATAGATTCCTTCATTTCACCGATTCGTACTAAATAACGAGCTAGTGAATCTCCTTCTTTTTGCCATTGGACTTCCCAATCAAATTTATTGTAACACTCATAACTATCAACTTTACGAAGATCCCATTGGATTCCAGAAGCCCGTAACATTGGTCCTGATAAACCCCAATTTATTGCCTCTTCTCCACCAATAATGCCCACTCCTTCAACGCGTTCCAAAAAAATAGGATTACGCGTAATAAGTTTTTGATATTCAACAATTCCTGTTAAAGAATAATCGCAAAAATCCAAACATTTCTCTATCCAGCCATAAGGTAAATCGGTAGCAACTCCCCCAATACGGAAATAATTATGCATCATTCGCATACCTGTAGCGGCTTCGAATAGATCATATAACAATTCCCTTTCTCTGAAAATATAGAAAAAGGGAGTCTGTGCACCGATATCCGCCATAAAAGGTCCAAGCCATAATAAATGAGAAGCTATACGACTCAGTTCTAGCATAATTATTCTAATGTAACTAGCTCTTTTAGGTACTTGAACGCTTTCTAATCGTTCCGGTGCATTTACTGTTATTGCTTCTGTGAACATAGTGGCTAAATAATCCCACCGTGTTACATAAGGCAAATATTGTATAATTGTTCGATTTTCCGCTATTTTTTCCATCCCTCTATGTAAATAACCCAATATGGGTTCACAATCAATAACATCTTCACCATCGAGAGTAACAATTAGTCGAAGAACACCATGCATTGATGGGTGGTGAGGACCCATATTCACTATCATGAGATCCTTTCTTGTAGCTGGTACAGTCATAACTTTTCTTCCTTAATTCAATTCAGTATTCCATGAATTTGGCAAAATGAAGTTGATCAAAATGCAAAATTTAATAACTAAAGAAAAAATTCAAACCAATCTTAAACTTAAAATTAACGAGTTTTTGACTCCCGAAGACCCAACCGGTTAATCAATTTCTTATAACGTACTCGATTTTTCTTTGACAAATAATCCAACAGCCGTTGACGTTTTCCCAGAATTTTTCGTAGACCTCTTTGTGATAAAAAATCTTTTTTATGTAATTTTAAATGTGAAGAAAGTCTTTGTATCTTATCAGTGAAACTAAATACTTGAAATTCAACAGATCCACAGTTTTTTTCTTTTTCTTGTCGAATAGCCGAGATGAATGAATTTTTTACCATAAAAACAAAATTTTCTTTTTTTTTCTTTTACACGAATTTTACCGATCAGGAAAAATAAAAATATTTATTATACGTGTTATTTGCAGTTATTTGAATTTAGTACAAAAAAGTTTCTCATTTCTTCATATAGAATTTTTTCTATCCAAATCAAATTGAAAATTTGATTTGGATAGAAAGGAACTATCCATTTTTTTTTTTCAAGATTTTCCTATTCAGGAAAGAAAATGTTTTTTCGATTAAAGAAAAATAGATATAAGATATAGAGGAAATATACTATGTTATATTAATATTAATTAAATACTATTAATATAATTAAAGAATTTAAAGAATTATGAATCGCGGATACATATGTATTCTTGATATACTGAAATTACTGCCATTATTGGTATCAAACCAATAACGATTCATACAAGCTAAATCTTCTAATCGATAATTGGGCCAAAGAAAAAATTTGAATTTAATGAATTTCTTTGTATATGTATTAAGATGTTTTTCCTTGTTCAAAAATTGTTCACAGTTGTTTATGTTGTTTTGATTACAGAATATTGGATTTCTGCCCATAATATTCCAATTCTGAGAATTAAAACAAATGAAAATTCTCAATTCTCTACGACGTCTGGGGGATAGAATATTTTCAGGAACAAGGAAATCATAATAATTTTTGTTTTTAGTCATACGTATATTTCGGTGTTGTGCAACAGATTCATGAAATTTTTTTTTATCAACATATTCTTTTTTTATTATGTATTTTCCATCAGTTTGGCGTTTAGTCTTATCAACCAATGAAATACCTATGGTTTGATATATAATATCTTTTCCATCCCTTTTCATAGATAGACGAATTGGTTCGACAATAAATATGCCTCTTTTTACCAATTCTGTAAGAGTTAGATCTTTCTGAATCAACATTACATCTAGATGCATCTCTCCTCGTTGAATTGAAGATATAGCTATTTCCTTTGGATCTATCAGTCTAAGTAGAAGACAATATACCTTTATATTATTGATCATTCTTTGATTCAAGAGATCATCCCATCTTAATTGAAAAAGAAAATATTTTTTCAAGAAGAAATTGAGTTCTGCTTCTTTCTTGCTCTTAGATTGTTTTTTTTTTCTACCTTTTTTAATGTCTGTTCCTGTATAATCTGTCTCAACATCTTTTTCATTTTGTTTTCGTACATCTAATACAAGATTTCCTGGATCTTGTTGTTCATTTTTTTTTTTTACATTGATCTTTTTACTTTTACTAATATTTTCATAGAAATGAAAATTAAAAATAAGTAATTTGGTAGGTATGATCCATGCTTTTATTTTATACGCGTTAAAAAGTAGTAAAAATTCTGGGAAAAACCAAGGTTCTAGATTTGATATGCTACGATAGAATTTTTCTTGATTCATTCCCATCCAATCAAAAAAGGAATTTTTTTTTAATTTTTTATAATTTAGATTTTTAGTATTTTTATGAATCTTGGTGTTGATAGGCGTATTGGCCCGGGTCTCAATATCAATATTATTTCTAATACAGAAATGGGGAATTTTATAATTTAAAAATAGTCTATCCATATTTTTGTCCGTATCAACGAGAAATCTTTTTTCTAGATAATTATTAATAACTATCTTTATCAATCCATAAAATGGTTCGGTTTTTAGTGTATTGAAATTAGATGAAATTTTTTTGTTTTCCACTTCTTGTAATTGTAACGTTGATTCATAAATATATGAGTTTTTATTATACTCAAAATTTATATATTTATATGATAAAATATCATATCCTAAATGTTTTTTCAATTTATCTTTTTGACTCATCAATGAATTTACTGCATAGTAATTTTCTTTCATGTAATGAATTAATTGGTCTTTTTCTTTTTTATATAAATCCGATTTCGTTGAGTCTTTTTTTTGAATTATACGACATTGGTTGGCCCTATTTTGCCATTTTTTTGGTACTAAATAAGACCACTTAGTCTGAGATAAATTATATTGATAATGACCCCTTAACCACATTTTCCATTTATTCATTCTATACTTATGTATTTTATTATGCTTTGGTTTGGAACCAAATATTCCTTGTGTTGTACAATAATTCTTTATTATATCTGTAAGAAAAGGATAGGTGTTATGATATTGAAGTACAGATTTCAAAGCATATTTGTTAAGTAATTTATTTTGCGAGAATTTGTAAAATATATATGCTTGAGACAAAGAAGATAAGTCCCAATAAATATTAGAATTGTTGTTGCTAATACTAAAATTAATATTATAAAACGACTTTTTTATAGTCGAAATAAAGTTCATTATTTTTTGATTTGCCTTTTCAATTCCTTCTTGATTTGTTTTATCATTATAAATGTATTTAGTTAAAATTTCGTTTATTGATTTAAAACTTGGAATCTTAATGATACATAGTAATAGATTCATGTATATTTTTTCAATGAAAGATTTTATAAAATAATTCGATTTACGTATTAATCGGATATTTTTTCTTTTAAATATCTGTAATTCCGATCTTTTATCATCATAAGTTAGAACCATTTTTTTCTTGTCTTTTGTGATTCCTTTTATTTGACTCCTAATTGTGATTGTCTTATTAGCAAGATCTTTCATTTTTGTTTCGATGAGTGAATAATTTGCATTTCCGCAATTCGGGAATTGAATTGCAATCGTCGATTCGTGAAGAATCTTATTATTTATATTAGAATCTCTTCCATTTTTATTTTTAGTCGGTTCATATATTTTAGCCCTACTCGATTTTAATATGGGTTTTACTTTTTCAAGTTCTTTCATTATTAGGTCCATAAATAGAATTATTTTGATGACCCATCTTTTTTTTTTTTTTGAAACTTTTAGAACCCCATTTCCTCTTTTTTTGAAAACTCTTATAATTTGTAAAATTATCTTTTTCGCTTTTATCATTTTTTTTTCGAGTTCTTTTAAAATGGGTTCAAAGAAAGAAGGTCGTTTTCGGGGAGACCCAAAAGGTAGCTCTGCTTCTCTTCCCCAAACTGTTAAAAAACAAAAGTTATCTTTTTTCTCTTTTTTTTGCCTTTTCTGATCTCCATGATTAAATCGTACCTTAGATCTTTGCCAAGGTTTCAGACAAAAAGGAAATAGAATCTTTATTTGAATACCATCTTTTAACCAATTTTTGGGAAATTCCGTTTCTGATAATTGAACACCATTATAAGTACATTTAACATGCATTTCTCCATTCCATTCCTTCCAATCTTCGTACCATTCGGGGAATTGAAACAATAACATACGACTAATATTTTTAGCTATTATTAATATGGGGAATAGAACATATTTTCTAAAAAAAGATTGGGTTACTAATATGAAACCTCTTATTGCTTGAGTAAATAGAAAGCTATCCCAAGCCTCTGATATTGCTATTCGTTCATTTTCCTCTTCTTTCTCTTTGTTTGTTTTCTCATTTTCTTTTGTATGTTCTTGCTCAAAATAATAAATTTGAGATTCTGAGGTTCTCCCTAACCAATTCCTAATTTTAAATATATCAAAAAACGAAAAAAAAAATGTTTTGTCTATTCGATCCAAAAAAAGTGGAGAATGCACATTTGCTTGAAATATTTTCAAGATAATTGTTTTACGTCTTTGAGCACGCATAGATCCTTTGATTATACCACGGCGAAAATCCGATTGTTGTGAGTAACGTATCAAAGCCACCTCGTCTTCTTCATCACTAGTATTACTAGTAGTATTATTAGTAGCACTCAAATTAGTACTCTGATCATTATCAGTATAAATTATTATGCGTTTCCCTTTTCTTGACCGAATTTCAGGATCTTCCGTCGATTCTTCTTCATCTTCTTCTTCCAAATCATCTGTTAATTTGTATGACCATCTAGAGAGCCTTTTACTAATTTCTTCCATTCCAATAGAATTTTTTCTAATTTTTAGTAGATCATTTGGATCAGTTGTAATTACGTCGAATAAAAATTTCAAAGATTTTATTTGACTTTCTGAATCTATTCCTTGCGCACGTTCAAAATAAAATTTTTCAATTAAGGTTAAGGAATTCTCAATAGGATTCGATAAAAATTTCTCATCCGAATAAAACTTATTCTTTTTATGTTCAAATGTTTGAGAAATTTTAGGAAATAGACCATGAATTTTATTTATCCACAATATTTCTAGGGAATCCACTCTTGAAGTTATTAAATCAGTCATGATCTCATCTGAATCTACATTTTTTATTGTTCCGCGATAAGGTCCATTCAAAAAGGGATCATACATTTTGGGTAAATATTCTTGTTCATGCTCATCATCACATAATCTGGTTCTTTTTTCGAGTATATTTAAAGCAAAAGATCCTTTCTCTTTTTCTAAATTTTGTATTCTACTTACAAATTCGTTCTTTAAGTTGTATTTTTTTTGTTCATTATTAGAAATCCAAAAATTATATAGGTCTTCGTGGTATAGTTTTTCCGTCGTGTAGAAAGAAATTTTTCGCTCTATTATTTCTGAAAAGGTTGATAAACTTGGCGGATATGTAAAAGAGATTAGATTTTTTCCTTTATTTGGGCATATATAAAAAAAATATTGTGCCATTTCATTTCGTATAGCATTTTCAAACCTATCATTTTTAAAATATCTCAATGGGCGGTTCCATCGTTTATAATCGAAAAGAAAAGTTACAATAGGTTTTTCAAACCAAAAATAAGTTTTCTCTTCTTTAAGTTTTCCCAATTCCCAATTATCTTGATGGATATCAAGATAAGAATCTTCGTAAACCGGGCTATCTTTGTCTGAGGTTTCTTTCAGTTTCTTAGTACCAATAGGCGATGGCATTCTGCCTAAATAGTAGACACAGGTGATAAATAAGAGAATACTAAAGATTCTAGCCATAGAATTTCTCAATTCTGACACAAGGTACTTATTAGATCGAATCAAATGATTTTGCCGTATCCAGAATAATACCAATCCAACCCATTTCATGAATAAAATGTGACCAATTAACCAACCAACAAAACTACTTGTTACAAATAACATCTTGTTGTTGCATCGAAACATATAAATGTTGGCTAATCTGGCTAAGGTTGAACTTGGTAAAATGAAATGGTTGAATAATTGAAAAATGAGATTATTCAGGAATACACATTGAATGCTGAGATTACGCATGGAATTTCTGGTAGTAGATCCATAATCAAAAAAGTTTTTGTGATTGTTCCAGAAGAAATGAAACAAAAGATACGGTAGAACTAGGACAGTT